TTTCTAGATGATCCTTCTAGAAGAAGGTGATTCTAACAATCTTTCTAGTTACTTCGTTCTCTATTTCTATTTGAGAGGATCCTAAGGAAAAGGATTTTGTTTCCACCGAGCTAAAACAATATGGCGATGTCTCTAGTAAACCAAAGACATCGTTGAATAGCTATTTTGCTTCAATTTCTTTCTTTAGACATCCAAAAAAAATGGAAGATTTAGTTACGATTGGAAATTGACTTTTTATCTTCAGCCATGGATCCTTTACTCATACTTATTCAATTGGAAGTCTTGATCCAATTCAAAAATTATGTTTCGCAATTTCATAATCCAACTTTTCAATTTATAAGTGACTCATGGATACAAATCACGAGAATGTGTATTTTTTTCTCGACTTTATCATTGAGAGGTAAAGGATTAAATCCTTTTAAGAAATAAAGTTTTTGATCGGAATATGAATAAAACCGAAAGACCCTTTAACTATTAAAGGGCTAATAGAACGAATCACACTTTTACCACTAAACTATACCCGCTACAATATGATTATTGTATACAAATGGAGCTTTTGTCGAACAAGATAATTGAGCATGATCAAGATAGGATCATTAAAGAATCATCAAACTTGGAGTCTTGAACTTTTTCGTGGGTAGATAAAAATTTAATGAGATTCGGAAAAGAGGCTTCATTTAATTGAAATTAAATAACTAAAGTTTTCTTTTTTGCTGAAAGAAGATAGATACGGATCAAAAAAAACACTACAATCATAACAGAAAAATGCATTGTCCAGAATCTATAGTTTCTTTTTTAGTTCGGAAAATGAAATAAAATATAACAAGAAAAAAAATGGAAACAGTTTTTATTCTTTTTGTTGTTGCTTGAATATAAAATATTCAATTGAATATAATAAAATAATATAATAAAAAAAATATTTGTGTTTTCAAATCAGATATCAGATAAATCATTATTTATCTATAATTCGTTAGAACAAAAAAAAAGGCCCGGCTAGGTACTGACCAGGCCAGGCCATCAGAATAACAAGGGCCTTTCGAACAAAATCAACACAAGGAGGTCTTCCTTATTTTTCTTTAGTTCGATTAGTGGCGGGCTCGAGCCCCTCTTTTAGTTTAGAATAGAGAAAAAGAGAGAGAAAGACTCCTTACATTATGTGTAATGTAATGTAGTAATTATCTTTTGCAATTGGGAGAGATGGCTGAGTGGACTAAAGCGTCGGATTGCTAATCCGTTGTACGAGTTATTTGTACCGAGGGTTCGAATCCCTCTCTTTCCGTTTCCGTTAATGACTTGCTTTATTTTATTTTTCAATTTTGAAAATCTTAGTTAAGCGTGTGGAATAGATAAAATCCTAAGAAAATTGGAAAATTTCCCAAGGAAAACCTTTTGGATTTTATTCTTCACGTCCAGGATTACGCCCCGGATCATTAGATAGGAATCCAAAGATAAAGAGAGAAACAAAAAATATTACTACGGTATAAACGAAGAGTTTCAGAGTAAGCATTACACAATCTCCAAGATGATTTTTTGGAAAAAAAAGAGAATAGATCTTCCATTTTTCTACCACATATCCTATTTTGACACCACGAAATCAGGTTTTTTTTTCATGAATTGTCACAAATTCATTTGTTTTTCATTATCAAAAACTTCTTTCATATCCAAATTCGATATTGTGGGAGACCCTAATGGGGTTAGGGTCTTTCACTGGAAAGGGGGTCAAAAATGAGGAAATGGGGGTAAGCCGGATTTATGGCGACTATCCAAGAATTTCAGTGTGCTAATCTAGGATTCATACTCTAAAACTTATCTGATTTTCTCAATTGTTAGAATTTTTCTCGAAGAAATCATGCATTTTCTAAGATATTATTATTAAGGATCTCATCGAAAACTTACAGCAGCTTGCCAAACAAAAGCTAAGAGAAAAAAAAGCACAGGTATGACTGGCATAACATCTACGATTGGATTCAAAAAAGCATACGCTTCAGGCAATTTGCCGAAGAAAAAACTACTCGAATAAAGGGCAGAATTAATACAGATCAAACTAACGATATTAAGCATAACAGACATTTTGTTCTTGGAGATAATTGCATTTTGATTGAGTTTTTGATATAAGGAACAAGGAAGAAAGTAAGTAAGGTAGACAAAAAATCCTTCTTTTTCTTTGAACCCACCCAATCAAAAATCCTCCAATTCTCAAAGGAGAATAGAAGAAATCATACTTTCATACAATATCTTAATTGAATTCTATGTAATGATCAATAAATTAAGTTGAATTCTATATCTATATGTATCAAAATCCTAGTACCAATCTATTCTATAGATATATAGATATTTGGACTGGAGTTGACAAACAACCAATACCAATATTATTGTTTCTTAGTGTAGATTAGAAATTGAAATGGGGCGTGGCCAAGTGGTAAGGCAACGGGTTTTGGTCCCGCCATTCGGAGGTTCGAATCCTTCCGTCCCAGTACATATCCATTTTTTTATGCTCCATTATGACTATAGAAAGAAGTAAGTCAGTGGATAGGAGTAAATCCGTATTTATTTTAATATCTGTGTCTGTTCGAATCTCATTAACAAATGATCAAGTTACATACCATATAGAAATATGTTATGGAGCCGATATATTTTCTTTGAATCTCATTTTATTTAGGTATTTCGTGTTTGGTTCTAAGTAAAAATTGGAAATCTACAGAACAATTGAGGCAGGGGTGATTTCCCCTATCACCCTTTTATTCACTTTATGATAAGAGTCGATTATTGTGAAATATTACTTAATCCCATGTTAAACAAAATCTATAAATATATATCATCTAAAATATATAAAATGAGGAAATATTTCGCTTATATGGTATGTATCGTTCTATTTCAATGACAATAATTTTTCGGTTTTTGTGAAAAAGATTTTTGATACCTTAAATTATTTAAATTCTATATTATAGAATAGAATATCTATAACAGTGACAACTCTTCAGTCTATCTGATAGATACGAAAAACCCTCCTTATTTTTTTGATTTTCGTAATTTGATTTTCGTAATCAGATGAAAAGAATAAAGATTCAAATCTGAACTTAGATCATTTTTTTATCCATCTCATGAAAAAAAATTGGATTTCGTTTTTCTTTTATCTATTTAAAAGTGATGAGTCAATTCAAAAAGAAAGACTTATCTTCCTATGAAGATCAAACGTCATGCTTATTGTCCAATTTTCTTCAAATTAAATAATGATGTCTAAATAGGAAACTTTTTCAATTTCAATTAGAACTATTTTTATTAAATATTTTTAATGATTGCTTGTAAGTGGAATCTTTATTTGGTACTCAAAAAGTAGGAAATCGTTTAATCTATCCTGTTGAGTCACTTGAAGATGCAGATTAAAAGAGTTATTCGTTTATATATTTTGATTTCTTGCTATTATCTATATTATCTATATATTATTTATGTATGTGAAAGATGCTGTCTTGCTAAGACTTTTTCAGAAAAATCGTTTCATATCATATTATCATATATAGAAGAAAAAGCCTAGATTACGATGTCTATGTACAACTGAACCAATGACTATTCATGATTCCATAATTGAATCAATTCCATACCGGTTCCAAATTAGAGGAATATTATGTTAAAACTTCGTTTGAAACGATGTGGTAGAAAGCAACGTGCGACTTGAAGGACACGATCCGTTGTGGATTTTTCCATCCACCATTTTCGATTTATCTAAGGATGAGAGTGCTCTTGGCTCGACATTGTTTGTTCTGTTACACTCGATTTTTTGTTGGGTTGTAAATAGTCCACGATGAAGCTCGAGTAGAAAGGATTAATTCATTTCTCGGGGGCAAGGATCTAGGGTTAATGCCAATTAATCGGAACAACTTCGTAAACGTATCTTCCATATATAGAAATCGAAAGGATCCAATTCGAGCAAGTTTCCAATTCAAAAGCAAGACTTGTTAGAATTTAGCAAACTTTTTCGATTCAAAGTGTATCACACGTGAATCAACTGTCCGTAGGATTCTTTGATAGAAAGAAATCAAAAAAGGGGTATGTTGCTGCCACTTTGAAAGGATTAAGAAGCACCGAAGTAATGTCTAAACCCAATGATTTAAAATAAGGATAAAGGATCTAAGAACAAGGAAAGACCTTTTTAATTGTCTCGATAGTCTCACTAATTGGATCAGACTAAAGAATCCAAATAGAATTTGAAACGAGACAAAAGACAAACAAAACAAAAGGGGTTAAAGACCACTCAATAAATGAAAGTGACTAAAGATTTTTCCTTTGAGCTATTTGAGAGTTATCCAACTTGAGTTATGAGTACGAATGGTTTCTTTTTCATTTTCAGGAAGGAAAAAAGACTGAAATCAGAGTCTAATTGATTTTCTAGGCCCATTTGTCATTTAATTTATTAGAATTGCATACATAGACAAAACTTCGAAGCAAATCATTTTTCTCGAGCCGTACGAGGAGAAAACTTCCTATACGGTTCTAGGGGGGGTGTTGGTCATCTACATTTATCCCAATGAGCCGTCTATCGAATCGTTGCAATTGATGTTCGATGCCGAAGAGAAGGAAAAGATCTTAGAAAAGTGGGGTTTTATGATCCAATGAAGAATCAAACTTATTTAAACGTTCCTCTTATTCTATATTTCCTTGAAAAAGGTGCTCAACCCACAGGAACTGTTCAGAATCTTTTAAAGAAAGCGGAAGTTTTTAAGTAACTTCCGTCTAATCAAACGAAATTCAATTAAAGAAAGACTAAGGGGGGGGGTAGCAACTTATATATAACTTTGTATAATTTTGCTCGACTTATTTTTTGATTTCCCCCCCCTACTGCTGTAATTGTTTCCGTTGAATCCGATATCTAGAACGACAAAACCTTAGTTTATTGATTTTCTAAATAGCAAATTCGGACATTTCCTTCAATTGTGTGGTTTTCATTGGAACTCGACTAACCAACAAGGAATCCACTTTGCTTATTCCACTTAGATTCATGAAAT